ATCACCCCAATTTTGATAAAAAAAAGCAAAGTAAGGGGGTCAAGTCAAATAGTCTTCTTCACAATCTACATACTAGGGCAGGAATGTGGTACAAGGAATTCCCGGCATCTCGTAGAAAAAGAGTATAAACGAAAGGCTTTTTACAATTTCATTTTTTATCAGAGTTATAGATAATCAGAATTCCTAAAAAGAATTTGGTTCTTTTTACAAACTTGATGTCGATTAATTCGCGAGTCTAGAAATTCATTTCGGATAATTGAACCTTCTCGAACTGTTTCTTTTTAAGAACCAAAAATACTTGTGCCAAAATAACAGATGCGAAGAAGAACAAAAGGCCTTGTACACGTAATGGATCTTGAAGTACTATTTCTGCATCTCCCTGACCAAATCCGCCCACATTAGGATTACTTGTCAATGGTTGATCCAATTTGATAGATTCGCCTTCTGAAACAAGAAGTTCTGGCCCCGGAGGGATAATATCAACCACTTGACGTCCATCCTCCGCTATGGTTATTTCGTATCCCCCCTTTTCTTTTCGTAGGATTTTACTTACTATACCAGATGCTGTAGCATTATAAACAGTATTGTTACTCTTGCTCCCGTCAGGATAAATTTGCCCCCTTCCTCTGTTTCCGCCTACGTATATAGGATATTTTAAGAAGTGAATGTCTTTCTTAGTAGCGGGGTCGGGGGAAAGAATAGGAAAGGTGATTTCACTATATTTCTGACCAGGAACAGGGCCTATGACAAGAATATTTTTTTGGTTGGGGCGATAGCTCTGAAAAGACAGATTGCCCATCTTTTCTTTTATCTCGGGGGAAATACGATCGGGAGGCGCTAATTCAAAACCCTCTGGTAAAATAAGAACCGCCCCCACATTCAAACCCCCTTTTTTACCACTAGCAAGAACTTGTTTCACTTGCATATCATAAGGAATTCGAACAACTGCTTCAAATACAGTATCAGGAAGTACCGTTTGCGGTACCTCAATATCCACTGGTTTACTAGCTAAATGGCAATTGGCGCATACAATACGTCCAGTCGCTTCTCGTGGATTTTCATAACCCTGCTGTGCAAAAATGGGATATGCATTTGAAATGGATGTACGAGTTATTATATATATCATTAGCGATATGGAAATAGATCGAGTAATCTGTTCCTTTATCCAAGAAAAAGTATTTCTAGTTTGCATGGTCCAACCATTGATCCCGAAAATTTCTACAATAAATTGGGGTAGGTTACTAATGGAGTTTCCTATCCACGATTCTGTTATTTACTGGAATAAATTGACTGGATTAATATATAGGAATATAGGATGAATCCCCGGGATGGGTAGAAATCTAAAGTGATTTTCAATGCTTTGCTTCTGTACAACTGCAAAGTAAGAAACATTCTAATAGGAATTGGATTAGGTAGATAATTTTTTCAGTCATTCATTGAATGATAAATCACTACAAGTGACGGAGATACGCGATTTAAATAACGGAAAATCCAATATTTTAAAATTGTATCTAGAATGACTGGAAAAGTGGAAACAAGGCCAGATATTATTTGATCATTATGAACAAATCCAAAATCCTTGTAGACAAAGCCAATCAGCAGTTCCCAACCATGGGGCGAATGAAATCCGATACATAAATCAGTTAATAAAAGAAGAGAAAAAGCTTTTATTGTGTCACTTAAGTTATATAGGAATTCCTGAGCCCAAGAGTTAAGAATAACAAGTTCTTTATTACCCAAAATAGAATAACCGCTTAGAATAATGAAACAGATTATATTTGTCGAGAAGTGCAAAATCGTATGAATACGACCCTCGTTGTGTATCTTGATTAATTGGATTGTTTCTTTGTGAATTCCTATACGAAGGTTTTGTAGATGTGTCTCCGAGTATTCCTTGATCATTTCCTCTAAGAAGAGGAGTTCCTCCAATTCTCTGAATTTTTCTAGAATACTCTTTTCTTCAATATCATTCAAAAAAAATTCGGATTGCCTAGTATTCCACCAATAAGTAACCCATGATTCCAGACTTTTTTGAAATGAGAGAGAAATCGACCAGGGCAAAAATACTATAGATGCAAGATATAAAAGAGGAGTGAATGCTTTCTTTTTTTCCATTTTTTCGTCTGTGAATTGTTAATGAACCCATCTCATTCGTCGACTCTATGTAATCTAATATTTCTCTCATGCATCTCTTCTATTACAAGTTATCGAACCTATGAATCTATTCACTCTTTTTTATTTGTGATTTCGTGGTTAGGCCTTGAATCTAGAAAAAAAAATACCGAAATAGACGAAAAATTCGAATGAATAAATAAAAAAAATTGTTTACCTATATTTCAATTGGTCGAATTCGAAGCACATATCTCCTTTCGATAAATGCCCGGAAAAATTTTATTTTATTATTATTCCATATATGTCTGCTTTGACTCGAATGAATGTTTTGAAGAAACCTCAATTAAGTTATAAGTTATGTTATAGAAAAAGGGGATTCTTTCTTTTTTTGCTCTCCTGCTGAGAAAGCATTCATTTCTCGGCTTCATTTATTAAAAAACTTCAATTGGTACACGCAAGAAATAGGCCAATTCAGCAGCTTTTTGTTCCATTTCCCGTGGAGTAAAATTCTCATCAGTACGAGTCAATGGAATGGCTCCCTGGCCTCTGATATCCATATAAAGGACACGACGAGCAAAAAGACCCTCTTTCACTTCTATTCTGACGGACTGAATCTCTTTTATAAGAAATCGGAGGAAGACCCGACGATTTTTTCCAGGAAATCCCCAACGAAAGATACACACTATTCCATCTTTTCTATCAAATCGATCATAACCACTACCTACATTCCACGAAATTGTGCACCACAAATAGGAGCTAATAAAAAGACCCGCGATCCCATAGAAAGACATCACAATTCCTTGCGGAAAAAAAACTATTTCCTGAGACGGAAATAAAGATATCAAATTTCTACCAAGATAACTCGAGGTTCCAACCAACAAGAATCCTAATGAACCTAAAAAAAGGATAACAGCCCAGCAGAAATTACTTGTTTTTCGAGCCCCCGTTATAGGTTCTATCCATATATGTTCTGATCGACAACTCATACTTGATCCAGTTGCTTTTTTTGGAATTGAGAGAATACCCCAAATGAATTTGACTTGAGTCCGTTTGTTTCCGAAGTAACTCGCATCAACTAGCACTAGTTTGATGTGAACCTTTAGGAGTAATTCATTAAATTGGTTAGATCTAAACTAATAACATACCCTTCGTATGATCTCACTAAAGATAGCCACATGTATATAGATACACCAACTTTACAGTTCAGCCATCCGCCGAGTTGGGTCTATTTGAAAATAGATAGAATATAGCATTTTTGGGAGATTTTCGGCGGAAGCCACTTATACCAAATATACCAAATTTTGCTAAATGGATATCTGTGTTATGATACAAGCGTCAGTTAAAAAAAAAAATAGATGAGATTTTGTGCCCTCGCCTCTAAACAATTTTGTTTTTTTGAATATGAAGAAATAAAGAAGCTATTGCGATTGCCGGAAATACTAGGCCTACTAAAGGGACCAAAACAGAGGGAAAGGTAAGATTTGTCATAGAATGGGTACCTCGATTTACTATTTGTACCTGTTATTATTATTTAGATTTTATTTTATATTTTATAATATAAAGTAAAGATATCTTATCTTATTATATTATATATAAAGTATATCTTATTATAATTTGATAATGATAATTCTAAATAAATAAAGATATAAGTATCTAGCTAAGTGAGTTATAGAATGTAGTTTTGCATCTTTCTACATGAAAGATTTGAAAGGATATGGATGATATCTTTTTTTCTTCATTTTTTTGCTCTTGTCTTCGAATTTCATTTACTAAGCAAAAACTCTCTTAAAAATGAATTAGATTCTATTTATATTATATAATTTATATAATTGATATTGATGATTGAAGGGTTTGTTAGAATCCCATCCAGCAGGGATTCTTAGTCAAAATAGGATTATCGTAATAGAAAGATAAAAAATTCTATTCTATATTTTCTATATTTTAATTATATATGACGAGAAGAAGATATTTTTTTATTTGCCTAATTTCACGAAAATAAGAATTTCCTCTTTTATCTTGTTGATAGAGACCTTGATCAATAATCAGGAATATAGAAAAAGGGGCGGATTTTCGATTTTCTGTGACTTTTGCTTCTTTATACAATTAGATCTTATGTCAACAAAGAAAACCCCATTCGTCTAATTTTGACTTGGATTCCGATATACTAATTACTTGTTTGCTCAAAATAATTAATGTTCTAATTTTGATTCAAAGGAAAGAAAGTGTGGAGTTCAAATAACTCACTCAGAACGCTTTTTAAAGGATTACGTGGTACGATTAGATCGAATAAGCCCTTCTGGAATAAATACTCAGCCGCTTGTGAACCTTCGGGTACTGTTTTATTCAATGTTTGTTCAATTACTCTTTTACCCGCAAAGGCAATGTAGGCATTGGGTTCGGCAATAATAATATCCCCCAACATACCAAAACTAGCTGTCACCCCACCAGTAGTAGGAGATGTAAGGATTGGTACATAGAATAACTTTTTATTTGATTGATAATCATATAAAGCAGAAGATATTTTAGCCATTTGCATCAAGCTCAAACTTCCTTCTTGCATGCGTGCTCCTCCGGAAGCACACACTATAATAAGAGGTAGAAATTCTTTAGTAGCGTATTCAATCAAACGGGTAATTTTCTCACCGACTACGGATCCCATACTACCCCCCATAAACTGAAAATCCATAACCCCAATTGCTACGGCAATACCGTTTAATTGCCCTATGCCTGTTTGAATAGCCTCGGTTAATCCTGTCTTTCTTTGATAAGAATCGATACGATTTTTATAAGGCTCTTCCTCGGAATGAAATTCAATGGGATCCAGAGAGACCATATCTTCATCCATAGGCTCCCAAGTACCCGGATCGATCAAAAGTTCGATTCTATCA